ATTTTATTATTTTTAAAAATATAAGTCCGAAATATATGGATATATCCATTTCCTGTCAAAAACGGATTCTTTACTATTTTCTAACTAGGATGAAAATTCTATATTTTCTATATTCATTGTATTCTATCATTCTATTAATATAGAATGAATATAGAATTTTAGAACTATCAAGCAATAATATTTCTTATAATACTTATAACATAGAATAGATTCTAATATAGAATCTAAATTATTCTATTTTTATGATTTCATATTTAATTGAATTAAATATGAATTGAATATTAATAAGATTTTTTTATTTGAATTTGAATATCAATTTATTTGTGCATTCGGTACTTTCTTTATAAATAGAAAGCCCTTTTTTTTTGTGAAAATATTATCCTTGTCTTTGTTTATGTCTTGGATTGGAACAAATTACTATAATTCGCCCTCGCCTGCGGATCAATCGACATTTTTCACAAATTTTACGAACAGAGGCTCCTATTTTCATATTTCTTATTCCTTAACTTAATACCGAATCTATTTATTGGAAGAAAATAGGGTTTCCTTACATTTTTAACTTCTAATTGTGCCCCCTAAAAAAAATGTGGAAGTTAAAAAATAGTCTAATTAAATTAAGTGACTTATATACATTTTTTACTTTCCCGGTCGTATACATATAAAAGAAGAGTACGTCGAATTTTGTTGGAATGGAAACATATCCTAGAATCTTATTTGAATTCTATTTTTTCTATAAAGGAACCTGGAACATACCCTTAGAAGTGATTCAGTAATTAAATCTTCATGAATCTTTTTTCTATTCTAGTAAAATCCTCTTCACGCATTCACTAATGTATGAGGAGTCATATTCGAAATCTGTGTTTTCTCTCTCCATTCACAAGAATGGATAGAAGTTTTTCATAGAATTCGGATATCAGAAAAATTACCATATATAACATAAAACTTCTCCGCCGATTCTTTCTAATCGAGCCTCTCGATCGGTCATTATACCTCTAGAAGTAGAAAGAATTACAATCCCCATCCCTCCTAAAATTCTAGGAATTCGTTGATAGTTAGAATAGATTCGTAGACCAGGTGTACTGATCCGTTTTAAATTTAAAAAAGTTTTATATGATCCTTTCCTATTTCTTCTATATCGTAGAGTTAAAACTAAAAGGTATTTGTTGCTTTCCCGATGTTTTCTGACGTTTTCAACAAAACCCTCTCGTAAAAGTATTTTCACAATGTTTTCGGTGATATTAGTAAGTGGTATTTGAACTGTTCTTTTTCTATTCATGTCAGCATTGCGTATCAAGGTTATTATATCAGCGATGGTATCTTTACCCATGATAAATTAAAATGATTGTTCCTCCTTACTTTCAATATAATCAACGTGCTCCCATTTTTCTATTTTTTATTTTTTGATTCAATAAGATATCTAATATTGAATATGAGAATATAATAATAATACTCTATATATAGAAAATATTATCCTAAATAGGATTATGTAAATATATATTGAATACTCTAAAACTAAAAAAAAATAGAATCTTAGAAAATGAACTAATGAATCATTAGAAACTAGATATATAATCTCATATGGAATTCGAATTCTGAATTCTATAAAAAAAAATAGAATTCAGAATTCTTATTTTGAATATATATATTTCATTCCTTTTTCTTTTTTTCTATCTATTATTATTTGTATTTCTTTTTTGAAATATTAATTAAAAAATTGGAAATAATATAATGACTTACTACTTCTAATACTTAATATATACTTCTAATTACTTCTAAATATATACTTTTAATATTTATAAGATCTAATATTTATAAGATCTAATCTTAATAGAATCAGATTGATAAAATAGAATCATATTGAGAATGTATAATAATCATTACACAAGTACACAAGGTATATATGTGAGATCTAATATATTAATTAATCTATTTCATTTAATTAATTTCATTTAATTCATAAATAAGATATCCATATCACGATCTTGTATTATAATACCTCAGGTGCTAATGAAACTATTTTAGTGAAATTGAACTGTCTCAATTCTCGGGCTATTGCGCAAAAAATTCGAGTTCCTTTTGGATTTCCTTCTTTATCAATTAGAACCGCAGCATTATCATCATACTGTATTATTATACCGTTACTACGTTTGAGTTCTTTACAAGTACGTACAATGACAGCTCTGATCACTTCGGATCTTTCTAAAGGCGTATTTGGTACTGCTTTTTTGATTACAGCAACAACAATGTCACCAATATAAGCATACCGTCGATTACTAGCTCCTATGATTCGAATACACATCAATTCGCGGGCTCCACTATTATCGGCTACATTTAAATAGGTTTGAGGTTGAATCATATCATTTTTTTTTATGTTTCAGTCAAAAAGTTGAAGTAAAAAAAATATTCTGTGTTCAAAAAAAAAAGAAACCCACAATTGCAAATTTTTTCATACTAAAGACCCCTTTCGTTCTAATGATTATTCTGAAAGAATGAATTGAGTTCGTATAGGCATTTTGGATGCTGCTATTGAAATAGCCTTTCTAGCTATATTTTCTGGGACCCCGCCCATTTCATAAAGTATTTTGCCGGGTTTAACGACAGCTACCCAAGATTCGGGAGATCCTTTTCCCGAACCCATACGCGTTTCGGTAGGTCTTACTGTAACAGGTTTGTCTGGAAATATCCGTACCCATATTTGTCCACCCCGACGGACATTTCGTGACATTGCCCGCCGCCCCGCTTCTATTTGTCTAGATGTGATCCAAGCGGGCTCAAGTGCCTGAAGAGCATATTTTCCGAAGCAAATAGTATTACCTCGATAGGCTCTTCCTTTCATTCTTCCTCGATGTTGTTTACGGAATCTGGTTCTTTGGGGGTTATAGTTGATGGTTGTTTCTCAATTCCATCTCTATTACAGAACCGTACATGAGATTTTCACCTCATACGGCTCCTCGCGAATGAATCCATTCAAAAATATTTAACCTATAAAAAATAACGATATATAAGATACAATAGAAAACAAAAGGATATAAAAGATCGAATATCCGATAGCACATACTTGGATATACGATATACAGTATACACTATAAAAGAAAGGATCATAAAATAGACAATAAGTTTCTTCATATTTTTTATATGTTTTATATTTTTAATAAAAAAGAAATTAAGAGAAATATGTATTATTAGTTGTTTTGGTATAAGGTTCTAACGAATCTCTATTTGTCTTTTGTTTTTATTATCAATAATATCGGATTGGCAAAAATTTCTAAATTCCAAAAAATCAAAAATATCGGATTGGCAAAAATTTCTAAATTCCAAAAAATCAAAAATATCGCGGGCGAATATTTACTCTTTCATTATCAATTTCAGATCTAATGTAGGGTTAGCCCACAACTCTTCAAAAAACAATGAATTGGTTCTTAGTTCCTTCCGCCATCCCACCTAATGAATCATTAAGATTTGTTTTTAATTTTTTAAAAATCTTAGGTATTCGCAGGTTCCGTCGTTCCCATCGCTTTTAGATTTATGGTTAGGTCTGAATTCTACAATGGAGCCTCTGTAATAAGGTAATAAGATTTAATTTTGATAAGATTTTCTTATTTATTTTATTCTTTTTTGTTGAATCAACCTTCTCAGTTTTGTTGATTCGCGGCTCTTGATTCGTTTATTCTAGGAATATATTCATCCATATATGGATGAATTTTGAATATGGATGCTTTATTACACTACCTTTTATGAGATGACCCACAGACCCTTACATATTAGAATTCTATATCATTGATATCTTTTTTTCTCTCTTTCTTTCACCCCTTCATTTATCTGTATATTATTATTGCTTCACAACTCATAATCAGATTCGTTTTTATTTCTTTTTTATGAAATCTTTGATTTCAGTTGCTATAATTATATCACCACATATATCTTTCGATTTTTTATTTTGACGGTTCTTTATATCCAGATAATGCGAAGCGATGAGTAGGTTATTAGTTCTTTATTAATAAAATTCATAAATTCGTAGAATTTTTGTTTAAATTGAACTACTCTAAAAAAAACCAACGAGTCGCACACTAAGCATAGCAATTCCTTCACTATAAAATGATTAATCAAATTTTTTATTCAATCTTATAAAATTTGTCATTTATTCTTTTGGAATAAGAATGTAGTAAGAATTCTTCATTTTTTTTATCGAAAGATGGAACGTTAAAGATAAGGAAAAGTTTCTTATTCTTTGTTTAGAAATATCCAAACTTTGATCCCTAATACCCCATAAATAGTTCGAACTGGATAGGAACAATAATCAATTTTAGCTCGAATGGTTTGTAAAGGAACCCTACCTTCTCTGAGCCATTCGACACGTGCAATTTCTTTTCCGTCGATACGTCCCGCAATTTGTACTTGAACTCCTTTTGTACCTGCCTGTTCAGCTAATTCAATAGCTTTTTTGATTGCTTTACGAAACGAAATTCTATTCTTTAATTGTCCGGCTATAAATTCTGCAAGAAGATTAGGGTCTCTATAAGCATTTGGAATTCTTGTAATTGCAATGTTGATTTTTCGGTTCACACAATTCAGTTTTTTTTGCACATTCGTCTGTAATTCTTCGATTCTTCGAGGCTCACCCTCTATGAATAACTTTGGAAGTCCCATATAGATTATGACTTGAATCAAATCGCCTCTTTTTTGAATCTTTATCCGTCCAATTCCCTCGACACCAGAGGATATTCTTATCGTTTTTTGTATATAATTCTTGATACAATCTCGTATTATTTTATCTTCTTTTAGATTCTCGGAATAATTTGTTGGTTGTGCAAACCAAATAGAATCATGACTTTGAGTTGTACCAAGTCTGAAACCAAGTGGATTTATTTTTTGTCCCATAATCCCTCACTACGTCTGAAACCAAGCGGATTTATTTTTTGTCCCATAACTCCTCACTACTCTAATATAAAATGATACGTCTTATTTGTCTACTTTTTTATATATATCAATATCAATATCTT